CTTAACCAATCTATCATGAAAAGTAAAAAGGGGTAAAGTAACGTTGTGTTGATTGTTTTCTAAATTTAAGTTTTCTTCTTCTGCATGTAAAAAAGGAATAAATAAATCAATCAAATTCCGGGAGGCTTCATAAAGTGCTTCCTTAGGAGTTAAACTTCCATTTGTCCATATTTCGAGAAAGAGTATCTCTTGTTTTTCATTCCCATTCACATAAGAATGAATACTATGATTTGCATTTCGAACAGGCATGAATACAGCATCTATAGTATAACTTCCGTCTTGAATGTTGTTTAGTGTTTTTATACGATATCCCCGATTCCTCTCAATTTGTAATTCAATACACAAATTAATGGATTCTGTTAGGTTAGCTATATGTTGTGTATCATCAACGATTTCCACCGAAGGTGGTAAAATGATGTCTTTAGCAGTTACATATCCAGGACCTTGAAAACAAATAGACGCGTCCCGAGTTCCATACAGATTACTTCTCAATACAATTTCTTTCAAATTCATTAAAATTTCATGTATTGATTCTTCAATACCTACTATGGTGGAATATTCATGTGGTATTTTCTCAGATTTTGCACGTGTGATACATGTTCCCTCTATTTCTCCGAGCAAAATTCTTCGCATTGCAATGCCGATTGTATCAGCTTGGCCTTTCATAAGTGGAGACAGAATAAAGCGTCCATAATAAAGATGCTTACTGTCTACTCTTGATTCAACACACTTCCACTGTAGTGTCCGAGTAGATACTTTTACTTTTTCCCCAATCATAGTTATATATTTTTATCAAAAATTGTTTATTTCTCTTGAAATCTCTTTCTTTAAAGTTTATTTTTAGTTTTACACACGTCTTTTTTTAGGGGACCTACATCCATTATGTGGCATAGGGGTTACATCCCGTATAAACCTTAAAAGTATACCACTTCGACGAATAGCTCTTAATGCTGCATCTCTTCCGAGACCGGGACCTTTTATCATGACTTCTGCTCGTTGCATGCCTTGATCTTCTACTGTTCGAATAGCATTTGCTGCTGCGGTTTGAGCGGCAAATGGTGTCCCCCTTCGTGTACCCTTGAAGCCACATGAACCGGCAGAGGACCAACAAATCACCCGACCCCGTACATCTGTAACAGTCACAATGGTATTGTTGAAACTAGCTTGAACATAAATAACACCCTTTGGTATTTTACGAGGATGCTTACGCGAACCAATACGTCCATTTTTACGTGAACCAATTTTTGGTATAGGTTTTGCCATATTTTATTATTTTAAAAAATATAAGTCCGAAATATATGGATATATCCATTTCCTGTCAAAAACGGATTCTTTACTATTTTCTATCTTAATTTTATTCTATTTCTACTAAGATAGATTTGAAATATCAAGCAATAGTATAATATTTGTTATAATACTTATAACATAGAATAGATTCTAATATAGAATCTATACTATATTTTTGTTTTGATTTAATATTTAAGTGAATTAACTATTAATATAATACGATTTTTTGAATTTCAATATTTATTGATTTGTGCATTCGGTACTTTCTTTAAAAAAGAAAGCCCTTTTTTGTTTTGTGAAAATATTATCCTTGTCTTTGTTTATGTCTTGGATTGGAACAAATTACTATAACTCTCCCTCGTCTGCGGATCAATCGACATTTTTCACAAATTTTACGAACAGAGGCTCCTATTTTCATATTTATCATTCCTTAACTTAATGCCGAATCTATTTATTGGAAGAAAATAGGGTTTCCTTATTACATTTTTTACTTTCTCGGTCATCGTATTGTATCGTCGTATACATATAAAAGAAGAGTACGTCGAATTTTCTTGGAAACATAGCCCAGAATTTTATTTCAATTCTATTTTTTCTATTAAAGGAACCTGGAATATACCCTGAGAAGTTATTCAGTAATTAAATCTTCATGAATTTTTTTATTTCTATTCTAGTTAAATCCTCTTGACACATTCACTAATGTATTAGGATTAGAAGTAATATTAGAAATTTGTATTTTCTCTCTCCATTGACAAGAATGGATAGAAGTTTTTTATATAATTCGGATAATAATTCGGATATAATAATATCCGAAAAATTACCATATATAACATAAAACTTCTCCGCCGATTCTTTCTAACCGAGCCTCTCGATCTGTCATTATACCTCTAGAAGTAGAAAGAATTACAATCCCCATACCTCCTAAAATTCTAGGAATTTGTTGATAGTTAGAATAGATTCGGAGACCTGGTGTACTGATCCGTTTTAAATTTAAAAACTTTTTAGATGATCCTTTCCTATTTCTTCTATATCGTAGAGTTAAAACTAAAAAGTATTTGTTGTTTTCCCGATGTTTTCTGACGTTTTCAACAAAACCCTCTCGTAAAAGTATTTTAACAATGTTTTCTATAATATTAGTAAGTGGTATTTGAACTGTTCTTTTTCTATTCATGTCAGCATTGCGTATCAAGGTTATTATATCAGCGATGGTATCCTTACCCATGATAAATGAAAATGATTGTTGTTCCTTACTTTCAATATAATCAACGTGCTCCCATTTTTTGATTCAATAAAATATCTAATTATTGAATATGAGAATATAATAATAATACTCTATATATAGAAAATCTTATTATAATCTAATAGGATAATGTACATATATATAGAATATTCTAAAACTAAAAAAAAAAATAGAATATTAGAAAATGAACTATTATACTAATACTATTATACTAATTTGGAATTCTGAATTCTATGTTTTTTATAGAATTCAGAATTTTGAATATATAAATAATAAATATATATATTTCATTCCTTATTTTTTCTATCTATAATATTATATATATATTATTATTTTGATTTATTTTTTGAAATATTAATTAAATTTATTATTTAATTATTAAATGATATACCTATATCATGATCTCGTATTATAATACCTCGGGTGCTAATGAAACTATTTTAGTAAAATTTAACTTTCTCAATTCTCGAGGTATTGCGCAAAAAATTCGAGTTCCTTTTGGATTTCCTTCTTTATCAATTACAACCGCAGCATTATCATCATACTTTATTATCATACCATTACTACGTTTGAGTTCTTTACAAGTACGTACAATTACAGCTCTGATGACTTCAGATCTTTCTAAAGGCGTATTTGGTACTGCTTTTTTGATTACAGCAACAACAATGTCACCAATATAAGCATACCGTCGATTACTAGCTCCTATGATTCGAATACACATCAATTCGCGAGCTCCACTATTATCCGCTACATTTAAATAGGTTTGAGGTTGAATCATATCATTTTTTTTTTATCTTTCAGTCAAAAAGTTGAAGTAAAAAAAATATTCTGTGTTCAAAAAAAAAAAAAAGAAATCCACAATTGCAATTTTTTTCATACTAAATACCTCTTTCTTTCGAATGATTATTCTGAAAGAATAAATTGAGTTCGTATAGGCATTTTCGATGCTGCTATTGAAATAGCTTTTCGAGCTATAGTTTCTGAGACCCCACTCATTTCATAAAGTATTTTGCCGGGTTTAACGACAGCTACCCAATATTCGGGAGATCCCTTTCCCGAACCCATACGCGTTTCGGTAGGTCTTACTGTAACAGGTTTGTCTGGAAATATGCGTACCCATATTTGTCCACCCCGACGGACATTTCGTGACATTGCCCGGCGCCCTGCTTCTATTTGTCTAGATGTGATCCAAGCGGGTTCAAGTGCCTGAAGAGCATATTTTCCGAAGCAAATACGATTACCTCGATAGGCTCTTCCTTTCATTCTTCCTCGATGTTGTTTACGAAATCTGGTTCTTTTAGGGTTATAGTTGATGGTTGTTTCTCAATTCCATCTCTATTCCAGAACCGTACATGAGATTTTCACCTCATACGGCTCCTCACGAATGAATCGATTCAAAAATATTTAACCGATAAAAAAATATAAAATAACATACATCCATTAGAAATTTGTATATCTTGCTTTGATATATATTGTTTTGGTATAAGATTCTAAGGAATCTGTATTTGTTTTTTTTATTATCATATCGGATTGTAAAAAATTTTGAAATAAAAAAAATTATCGCGGGCGGATATTTACTCTTTCATTATCAATTTCAGATGGAATGTAGGGTTAGTCCACAATTCCTCAAAAAACAATGAATGGTTCTTAGTTTCTTCCGCCATCCCACCTAATGAATTATTAAGATTTGTTTTTTTTTTACTTTTTTTTTATAAAAAAAAAATTATCTTAGGTATTCACAGGTTCCGTCGTTCCCATCGCTTTTCGATTTATGGTTAGGTCTAAATTCTACAATGGAGCCTCTATTAATAAGATTTTATTTTAATAAAATTTTATTATTTATTTTATTCTTTTTTGTTGAATCAACCTTCTCAGTTTTATTGATTCGCGGCTCTGGATTCGTTTATTCTAGGAATATATTTCATCCATTATGGATTAATTTTTAATATGGATGCTTTATTACACTACCTTTTATGAGATGACCCATAGACCTTTACATATTAGAATTCTATATCATTGATATCTTTTTTTCTTTCTTTCTTTCACCTCTTCCTTTATCTGTATATTATTATTGCTTTACAACTCATAATCAGATTCTTTTTTATTTCCGTTTTCAGTTGCTATAATTATATAACCACATATATCTTTATTTAGATTTTTTATTTGAACGGGTTCTTTATATCCAGATAATGCGAAGCGATGAGTAGGTTATTAATTCTTTAGTTCTTTATTAAAAAATTCGTAGAATTTTTGTTTTAATTGAACCACTCGAAAAAAACCAACGAGTCGCACACTAAGCATAGCAATTCCTTCCCTATTAAATAATTATTAAAATTTTTTATTGAATCTTATAAAATTTGTCATTTATTCTTTTGTAATAAGAATATATTAAGAATTCCTCATTTTTTGTTTTATCCAAAGATGGAAGCTTAAAGATACCAAAAAGTTTATTATTCTTTGTTTAGAAATATCCAAACTTTGATCCCCAATACCCCATAAATAGTTCGAACTGGATAGGAACAATAATCAATTTTAGCTCGAATGGTTTGTAGAGGAACCCTACCTTCTCTGATCCATTCGACACGTGCAATTTCTTTTCCGTCGATACGTCCCGCAATTTGTACTTGAACTCCTTTTGTACCCGCCTGTTCAGCTAATTCTATAGCTTTTTTGATTGCTTTACGAAATGGAATTCTATTTTTTAATTGTCCGGCTATAAATTCTGCAAGAATATTAGGGTCTCTATAAGCATTTGGAATTCTTGTAATTGCAATGTTGAGTTTTCGGTTCACACAATTCAGTTTTTTTTGCACATTTATCTGTAATTCTTCGATTCTTCGAGGCTTACCCTCGATTAATAACTTGGGAACTGCCATATAGATTATGACTTGAATCAGATCGATTCTTTTTTTAATCTTTATCCGTCCAATTCCCTCGACACCAGAGGATATTCTTATCGTTTTTTGTATATAATTCTTGATACAATCTCGTATTATTTTATCTTCTTTTAGATTCTCGGAATAATTTGTTGGTTGTGCAAACCAAATAGAATCATGACTTTGAGTTGTACCAAGTCTGAAACCAAGCGGATGTATTTTTTGTCCCATAATTCCTCACTACATATAAAATGATACGACTTATTTGTCTACTTTTTTATCTTTTTGTTATATATCTTTATGACTCATTGACTTAGTTCGTTGAAATTTAGATTGTGACTAGCATTTGCTGCTGCAGAATAAACCTATTAAAAAAAATGTTAACGACGAGATCTATTATCATTTTTCGCATATCCTAGGACGTTTCGAGTAGGTGAAAACTCTCCCAATTTATGGCCTACCATACGATCTGTTATATAAATAGGTAAATGCTCTTTTCCATTATGGATAGCAATGGTATGCCCAATCATTGTAGGTATAATAGTAGATGCTCTGGACCAAGTTATTATTATTTCTTTTTCTCCTTTTGTGTTAAGCTTATTAATTTTTCTTAATAAATGATTCGCTACAAAAGGATTTTTTTTTAGTGAACGTCCCATAGTTAATTATTCCTCTTATAATTTACAAAAAAGTGAATTTTTCCTCTTATATTTAAAAAAATAAAATCATATTATTTAATGTCATAGTAAATCACTCTTTTATTTTTTTTTTTTTATTTTGTATTGTAAAGACGAAGAAACAAATTCGATTTTCTCTACTCTACTATTTATACTGTCTACTCTAACACTATTTACTACGGCGACGAAGAATCAATTTATCACTATATTTATTCCTTTTTCTACTTCTTCTTCCAAGTGCAGGATAGCCCCACGGAGTTACTGGTTTTTTTCTACCAATTGGGGCCCTCCCTTCACCACCCCCATGGGGATGGTCTACAGGGTTCATAACAACTCCTCTTACTACAGGGCGCTTACCTAGCCAACGTTTAGATCCGGCTTTGCCCAAACTTTTCTGGTTTGCCCCAACATTGCCCACTTGTCCGACTGTTGCTGAGCATTTTTTAGATATCAAACGGACCTCTCCAGAAGGTAATTTTAATGTTGCTGATTTCCCCTCTTTTGCAATCAGTTTCGCTACAGCACCTGCTGCTCTAGCTAATTGTCCACCCTTTCCGGGTGTGATTTCTATATTATGTATGGCCGTGCCTAAGGGCATATCGGTTGAAGTAGATTCTTCTTTTTGATCAATCAAAATCCCTTCCCAAACTGTACAAGCTTCTTCCAAAGCATACGGCTTTCTGGATGTAGATAATGATATCTATACAGATGGATCTTCTATATCGTAGAATTCTTATTCTTATATATATGGAATAATGAAATACCGCATGAGTGGGTATATTTATAATATAGGAATCTAAATCTGCATCTGCCGAATCACTCGTGTTATGATCTTCTACATCCTAGGTCTTCGCGTTCCTTCATCTGGCTTATGTTGTTCATGTAGCATTCAGACCGAATGACTCTATGAAATTACGTCGCTACTTCCACATAGTACGGGTAACGTAGGAGACATTTCTATTTATCCCGGGGGAATCCTTAGAATTACCACAGCTTAGCTTTCAATTTGCCTCTGACCATCAAATGAAATGTGAATAACCCTTGTATCCTCCCCTCTTTGAAACAAGTGTCGCTTCTTGTTCTGTCGGTGCTTGAAACAATTTTGTCTTCTCCATATTACTATATATCTAGGGTCAATAATTTTATATGAGGAATTACTGAACTCAATCACTTGCTGCCTTTACTCTTCAGTTTTCTGTTGAAGTCTATCCTGTAGAGATACTCCAATTGGATCAGTGATCGATTTCTAGGTTTCGCTGTAAACCTAATTGGTTACTTCCAATTACGTAAATCAATAGTTCAAACCGCACTCAAAGGTAGGGCATTTCCCATTTTTATAGGAACTTCTGTACCATAAACAATGGTATCTCCAATTCTAGCCCCTCTCGGGTGTAAAATATATCTTTTCTCACCATCCCCATAGTGTATGAGACAAATGTATGCATTTCGATTAGGGTCGTATTCTATAGTTACAATTCTACCATATATGTCTTTGTCATTCCGTCGAAAATCTATTTTCCGGTATAGACGCTTATGACCTCCCCCTCGATGCCCTGCGGTAATGATTCCTCTGGCATTTCGTCCTTTACCACAACGACGCTTTCCATAAATCAAACGATTTCGTGAATTGGATTTCACTTGACTGTCTACGGCTCCATTGCGTGTGCTCGGGATAGAAGTTTTGTATAAATGTATCGCCATGCTATTTAGTGTTTTTTAATTTAAGTTCTTTTCTTTCTAAGAGGTGGAATAGAATAACCCGGTTGAAGCGTAATGATCATACGTTTGTAATGCATTGTATGTCCCTTAATAGATCGCACTCTTCTACCCTTTATCGGGAGTCTATGACTATTCATAGCTATTACCTTGACACCAAAGAAGAGTTCGACCCATTGCTTTATTTCTGTTCTAGTTGATCCCGATTCGACATTAAAAGTATATTGATTTTTCCCCAATAACCGAATACTTTTGTCTGTAAATACTGCATATTTTATTCCATTCATAAATATATTTTCTTCCCTATGAGTTCTAGTCTCAATAAGACTACTAGTTTTTTTATTGTTCATATATATATTATCGAATATACCACACCAATTCGTTATGTATGGATGATGAGATTCCATTGATACAGATCCAATCATTCTTTTTTCTCTGATAGATGGTCTAGATTCAAATCCTACTGAAAGGTCCAGTAGAGATCCGAAATTATTCCATTCCAATTAATTAATTTAATTATAATAAATATATATAAATTATTTTAATTAATTATTTAAATAATAATCTATATTGAAGTTTAGTAATTAGTAATAATAATAATTGACGTAAAGTAATAATAAATTTCAATTTATTTAAATTATTTATTTAATTATAAAAAATAATTAATTAATAATAATAATCTAATTGAATTCTTTTTTTGGAGAGAGGGTTTCATTGGGGTGCATCCAGTAGGAATTGAACCTACGACTTCGCCAATTATGAGTTGGGCGCTTTAACCATTCAGCCATGGATGCTTCGGGGGAATCCTCGTACCTGGTGAATAACCAAATTCCAATTGAAGTGAAATCTTTTAGATAAATCAATGCATTATAGGAGGTTTAAATACAAATGCATCAATTTAAATACTGGGTTTTCGAATTGAGAGAGATATTTAGAGAGATCCGGATTTCTCGCGATTTCTTATATTCATGGACTCTAATTAATTCAGCGGTATCTTTCATTCACATTTTTTTCTATCAAGAGAGTTTTATCAAACTCTTGGACTCCCGAATTTGGGGTATCCTACTTTCACGCAATTCACAGGGTTTAACAAGAAATCGATATTTCACGATCAATAATGTAGTATTCTTTGTAGTAGCGATCCTTCTATATCGTATTAACAATCGAAAGATGATCGAAAGAAAAAATTTCTATTTGACAGGACTTCTTCCTATACCTATGAATTCCATTGGACCCAGCAATGATAATAGATTGGAAGACTCAAAAGATTCAACCAATATCAATAGGTTGATTGTCCCGCTCCTGTATCTTCCAAAAGGAAAAAATATATCTCAGAGATCTTTTTTTTCTGATAGATGGTCAGAACTTCATCTGGATTCAAATCCTACTGAAAGGTCCAGTAGAGATCAGAAATTATTAAAGAAAGAACAAGATGTTTCTTTTCTTTTTTCCAGGCGAGCGGAAAATAAAGAAATAGAAAATATAGTCAAAATAAGTATGTATTTAAAAAAGACTGTCTCAATTCATCCTATTTCATCCGATCCAGGATGTAATATGGTTACGAAGGATGAACTTGACAGTTCCAATAAGATTTCCTTATTGAACAAAAACCCACTTTTTGGTTTATTGCATCTATTCCAGTACCGGAACAGGGGGGGATACATGTTACACCACCACTATTTGGAATCAGAAGAGAGATTTCACCAACTGGCGGATCTATTGAATCTATCAATAACCGAGCCGTATTTGGTGTATCATAAGCGATTTTCTTTTTCTATTGATTCTTTCAAATTGGATCCAAAACGATTCTTAAATGAGGTATTCAGGAATGAATCAAAAAAGAAATCTTTATTGGTTCTACCTCCTCTTTTTTATGAAGAGAATGAATCTTTTTATCAAAGGATCATAAAAAAATGGGCCCGCACCTCTTATGGGAATGATTTGGAAAATTCAAAACCAAAAATAGTGGTATTTACTAGTAACAACATAATAGAGGCAGTCTATCAATATAGATTGATCCAAAATCTGATTCAAATACAATATAGTATCTATGGGTACATAAGAAATGTATGGAATCAATTCATTAAAAAGACTAGATTCGATCGCAACTTCGAATATGGAATTCAAAGGTATCAAATAGAAAAAGATACTATGAATCATAGAACTATAATGAAATACACGATCAACCTACATTTATCAAATTGGAA